TCTAATTTTAAATTTTATAGGGTGAAATAAAAATTCGATTGACCATTTGATATAATATAATTGCTATGCTTAGTGTGTGACTCGTTGATTTTTTTAAAGTTAGGATTCAAAAAGATGGACCAAGCCCGTAATATGAACTAATAACCAACCCATCGCTTCGTACTATCTGGATCCAAAAAACCAGTCAAGATATGATATATTGGTCATATCGTTGTAGCAACTGATTTGCATAAAAAAAAGAAAAATCAATCAATATGATTCGGAGTTGTGAAGCGAACTATAATATAGATAAATGGAAGGTTGAGAGAAAGAAAAAGAACATCCATAACTGATATATGATTCCAACATGTAAGGTCTATGAGTAATCTCATAACATAAAAAGTAATAAAGCATCACTACGGATTCATCCATAATCAGATGAATTCATTCATAGAACAAACAAATCAAGAGCTTCGAGCCAATAAAGACTGAGAAAATTGACTCAAAAACGAATTTCATTAGGAGCTCCGCTGTAGAATTAAGACCTAACCATTAATATTAATCGAGAGGCGATGAGAACGACGGAACCTGTGAATACAGAAAATTCTATTGACAGAGAATTCGAATGATTCATTGGGCAGGATGGCGGAAGGAACTGAGACTCATTCATTTATACTGAGAGGTCGCGCGCTAACCTTACAACTGAAATAGATATTGAAAGAGTAAATATTCGTCCGCGAAAGCTTTCTTTTATTGGATTACTAAATTTTGGACGATCTAATAGGATAAAAGTCGAAACAAAATAAAAAATCCGTTATAACGTTATAAAAAAGGACATTCTAATTCTATGTATTACATTATCTATAACATAGATATGTTTAATTAACTATTCAAACAAGATATAAAAATTCCTACTAGATTAGATAAAATGTCAAAAAATCCCACGATTCAGTATATTATTCATTAAATAATATCGTAATTAACTATTTTTTACTATATTTTCATTCGCGAGGAGCCGGATGAGAAGAAACTCTCATGTCCGATTCTGTAGTAGAGATGGAATTGGGAGAAACAACCATCAACTATAACCCCAAAAAAACCAGATTCCGTAAACAACATAGAGGAAGAATGAAGGGAATATCTTATCGAGGGAATTGCATTTGTTTCGGTAAATATGCTCTTCAGGCACTTGCACCCGCTTGGATCACATCTAGACAAATAGAAGCAGGACGACGAGCAATGGCACGAAATGTACGTCGGGGTGGAAAAATATGGGTACGTATATTTCCAGACAAGCCGGTTACAGTAAAACCTACGGAAACACGTATGGGTTCGGGGAAAGGATCCCCCGAATATTGGGTCGCTGTCATTAAGCCAGGTCGAATACTTTATGAAACGGGCGGAGTAGCAGAAAATATAGCCAGAAAGGCCATTTCAATAGCGGCGTCAAAAATGCCTATACGGACTCAATTCATTATTTCGGAATAGGAATGTAAAACTAATAAAGAGGTCTTGGGGATGAAAAAAGAATCGAAATTTTTTCTGGACAAATAATATTTATTTTTTTCGCCCTTTGCATTGAAAGGAGGTATTAAAAAACGATGATTCAACCTCAGACCCATTTGAATGTAGCGGATAATAGCGGGGCTCGAGAATTGATGTGTATTCGCATCATAGGAACTAGTAATCGTCGATATGCTCATATTGGTGACATTGTTGTTGCTGTGATCAAAGAAGCAGTACCTAATATGCCCTTAGAAAGATCAGAAGTTGTCAGAGCTGTAATTGTACGTACTTGTAAAGAACTAAAACGTGAAAACGGTATGATAATACGATATGACGATAATGCTGCAGTTGTCATTGATCAAGAAGGAAATCCAAAGGGAACCCGAGTTTTTGGTGCGATTGCCCGGGAATTGAGACAATTCCAGTTTACTAAAATAGTTTCATTAGCTCCCGAGGTATTATAATTTATAGTCGTAATTTAAATGAAAAGATTCTGTTTCACGCATATACCTTTATTTAAGAATTCATAAATAAAAAGAAAGAACATGTTGATTATATCCAAATTCGGAGGTACCAATAAATTTAGTTCATCATGGGTAAGGACACTATTGCTGATATAATAACCTCGATACGAAATGCCGACATGAATAAAAAAGGAATGGTTCGAATTGCATCTACTAACATTACCGAAAATATTGTTAAAAAACTTTTACGAGAAGGTTTTATCGAAAACATGAGAAAACATCGGGAAAGCAACAAATATTTTTTGATTTTAACCTTGCGACACAGAAAGAATAGACAAAAACCATATAAAAGAAATATTTTAAATTTAAAACAGATCAGTCGACCCGGTCTACGAGTCTATTCTAACTATCAACGAATTCCTAGAATTTTAGGCGGGATGGGGATAGTAATTCTTTCTACTTCTCGAGGTATAATGACAGACCGAGAAGCTCGATTAGAAGGAATTGGTGGAGAAATTTTGTGTTATATATGGTAATCCTTTCGAATATCCGAATTGGATCCGTAACTTCCTCTTTGTAAAAAAAAAAGAGAACCGGTTGTCTAATATCACTCCTACTCCACGAGTTGATACTTCAAGGGGTTTTACTTGAAATGAAAGAATATAAAAGGATTCAGGAAGGATCCATTTCTGAATCACATCACTTCCCAACGGTATGTTCCCGGTTCGTTTAGATAATGAAGATCTTATTATAGGTTATGTTTCAGTACGGATACGGCGTAGTTTTATACGGATACTACCAGGAGATCGAGTTAAAATGGAAATAAAGTCGTTATGATTCAACCAGAGGGTGTCTAATTTATCGACTTCGCAACAAAGTTTAAAAGATTCGAGAGTCGTTTTTTCAACTTCACCATTCCCTTTTTATGGGGTTTTATGGGGATAGAATTCGAGGTTCAAAATTTCAAGAAACTTAGTTTCTTCCAACCAATAAAGTATATTCCGAATTAAGGATAAGGAATGACAAATATGAAAATAAGAGCCTCTGTTCGTAAAATTTGTGAAAAATGTCGTCTGATCCGTAGGCGGGGACGAATTATAGTAATTTGTTTCAACCCGAGACATAAACAAAGACAAGGATAATATTTCTAAACAAGGGCTCTCTAAAAGAGCCAATATACAAATAATAAATTAAAGGATCTGTTTTTTGGCATGAAATGGATATATCCATATATTTCGGACTCATAGTTATGAAATGGTACAATATGGCAAAACCTATACCAAGAGTTGGTTCACGTAGAAATGGACGTATTGGATTACGTAAGAATGCGCGTAGAATACCAAAGGGAGTTATTCATGTTCAGGCAAGTTTCAACAATACCATTGTAACTGTTACAGATGTACGAGGTCAGGTGGTTTCTTGGTCCTCTGCGGGCACTTGTGGATTCAAGGGTGCAAAAAAGGGGACACCATTTGCTGCTCAAACCGCAGCAGAAAACGCTATTCGTACAGTAGTGGATCAAGGTATGCAACGAGCAGAAATCATGATAAAGGGTCCCGGTCTTGGAAGGGATGCAGCATTACGAGCTATTCGTAGAAGTGGTATGCTATTAAGTTTCGTACGAGATGTAACCCCTATGCCACATAATGGCTGTAGGCCTCCTAAAAAACGACGTGTATAGAATAAAAAGCTTTCAAGAGAAATAAATGATTCAATGATCTAAGCAAATAATATTACTATGGTTCGAGAGAAAGTAACAGTAGCTACTCGGACATTACAGTGGAAGTGTGTTGAATCAAGAGTAGACAGTAAGCGTTTTTATTATGGACGTTTTATTTTGTCTCCACTTATGAAAGGTCAAGCCGACACAATAGGCATTGCAATGCGAAGAGCTTTGCTTGGAGAAATAGAAGGAACATGTATTACACGTGCAAAATCTGAGAAAATACCGCATGAATATTCTACCATAGTAGGTATTCAAGAATCGGTACATGAAATTTTAATGAATTTGAAAGAAATTGTATTGAGAAGTAATCTGTATGGAACTTATGACGCATCTATTTGTGTCAAAGGCCCCAGGTATGTAACTGCTCAAGACATCATTTCACCGCCTTCTGTGGAAATCGTCGATAATACACAGTATATAGCTAACTTGATGGAACCAATTGATTTTTGTATTGGATTACAAATCGAGAGGAATCGTGGATATCGTATAAAAGCGCCAAATAACTTTCAAGACGGAAATTATCCTATAGATGCTATATTCATGCCTGTTCGAAATGCAAATCATAGCATTCATTACTATAGAAATGAAAAACAAGAGATACTTTTTCTCGAAATATGGACAAATGGAAGTTTAACTCCGAAAGAAGCCCTTCATGAAGCCTCCCGGAATTTAATTGATTTATTTATTCCCTTTCTCCATGTGGAAGAAGAAAACTTACATTTAGAGGACAATCAACACAAGGTTACTTTACCCCTTCTTACTCTTCATGATAGATTGATTAATCTAAGGAAAAATACAAAAAAAATAGCGTTGAAATATATTTTTATTGATCAATCAGAATTGTCTCCTAGGATCTATAATTGCCTTAAAAGTTCAAATATACATACATTATTGGACTTTTTGAATAAGAGTCGAGAAGATCTTATGAAAATCGAGCATTTTCACATAGAAGATGTAAAACAGATATGGGGCATTCTAGAAAAACATTTCGAAATTGATTTACCAAAGAATCCGTTTTAAATCCATTTTTTTTAGAAACAAGAAAAAGATAAAAATGGATTTTGAATCTTTAGCGGAATCCATATATTCGGAATAGATCTAGGCTCTAATTGAACAAATGTATCTAGGGAAAGAATTCATTTTGATTTGAAGTGACTATTCCCTAGATACATTATAATATTTTATTTCACAATTGAATTAATTTAAAAAAGACCTAAAGTTAGAGATTTCTCAATAGGTAATGTTGCTCCAATACCCAACCAAAGGGCCACTGCAGTACCAATCAAAAATACAGTTGTCGCTACTGGACGACGAAACGGGTTTTG